CTTTTCAATAATCCATATTTGTAGCAATAAAACACTATTGTTCCTCCCCGAAATTATATATGATCGATTACAAATATCTATGATCTGTCTTCTCTATAAAGGACCTGAAATACCTTGCTTACGTATCATTGGAAAATGCATTAACATAAATACGGCAGTAAGAAGAGGTAATACAAAAGTGTGTAAACTATAAAAACGGGTCAAAGTAGATTGACCCACACTAGCACTTCCACGCAATAACTCTACTAAAGGTGATCCTATTACGGGAATAGCTTCAGGTACGCCTGTCACGATTTTTACTGCCCAATAACCGATTTGGTCCCGGGGTAAGGAATAACCAGTTACACCAAACGATGCAGTCAATACAGCCAGAACCACACCCGTAACCCAAGTCAATTCGCGAGGTTTTTTAAATCCGCCCGTGAGATACACACGAAATACGTGTAGGATCATCATTAGGACCATCATACTTGCTGACCATCGATGAACTGATCGGATTAACCAACCAAAGTTGACTTCAGTCATTATGTATTGAACAGAGGCAAAAGCCTCCGTAACGGTCGGACGATAGTAAAAAGTCATAGCAAAACCCGTAGCTACTTGTACTAAAAAACAAGTAAGTGTGATCCCTCCTAGACAATAAAATATATTGACATGAGGAGGAACATATTTACTAGTTATATCATCTGCAATCGCCTGAATCTCGAGACGCTCCTCGAACCAATCATATACTTTATTGAGATAGGTAAACCAAGGGGACTCCCCCTCTGAGAACCGTATATGAGAATTTCATCTCGTACGGCTCAAGCAGAAACACCCAAATACTGATTACAATGGATATGTAATAGAAAATTTGAAATTTCTTATTTATCCACTTGATTCAATCGTCTCTGAAGATACGAAGGAACCAAAATCCGAACTCTCTTCTTTGTTGTGATGAGACTGCCAAAATATCAAGTTAGCTCATCTGTCTTTATGTTGATCGTTACAGGCCTCTTGAATCTTCTATTCCCCTATTTATTTGTTATTTGATTTGTTGTTTTTGTTTGTGCGTAATGCAGATTGACTATTGTTTACTATATTTTTTTTTGATAGGAATTCTCTTGTTGAGACCCTATGAATCGATTGAAACCTCAGATTCATACTAGAACCACGATGATTCAATAAAACCCAAAAACTAAGACCAAGGGTTCTATGAGTAAGAACTATTTGATCATCACTTATTCATAGATGTAATGACTAAAAATCCAGAGAAAGATTTGTCCTTCGGTCAAAATAAGCATGATTCTAAAGGAAGAAAAATCGTTCAATTTATCAAATACCTCTTTGTTTGAAAATTTTTTGAAGTCCAGTCACGAGGTCTGAATAGTAGGTATGAATCATAGTTCAAATATTTCTTGATCTATTCCATATATTCCGTGCTCCAGATACTAGGATGAATATCCGACGAGGCAGAACCATCTCTGTCGAGATGACAGACCCATTCTCTGTACTATCAATAGGATCAATTATAACAAGTCGCACACTCATATTCCGGAAATACCGAAACAACGGAATTCCACGGTCAAACTACCAGAATGGACTATAAATCTGAGTCCTAAGTGATTCATTTTTGATTGAAAAGCTAGGGCTTCTGGTTCTTATGAGCCTAATTCATTGAAATTCCATCCAGTAAAACGGAAGAATTATAAATCTCTAAAATAATAGATAGGAATATCGCAAATAGAGCCATTGCGACACCCATAAATGGGGTGGTTCCCCACCCAGGAGCCACTTTACCATATTCTGAATTCAATGGTTTCAATAAATCCCCTGTAATAGTTCGTCTTGGCCCAGATCTAGCACTACCCTCAACGGTTTGTGTAGCCATAAATACTATTGCATTGGTTGAGATCTGTTGACTTTGTATACTATTCCGTTGTAAATAAACGATTTTATCGTAGCATAGATCCATCGTGGTCTTGAAATTCTCTAATAATGGAAACAGCAACCTTAGTCGCCATCTCCATATCTGGTTCACTTGTAAGCTTTACAGGGTACGCCTTATATACCGCTTTTGGGCAACCCTCTCAACAACTAAGAGATCCATTCGAGGAACACGGAGACTAATTGAAGTAATGAGTCCCCCATATGGGGGACTCATTACTTCAATTAAGATAATGAAAAATCATTTCATCTTTTTAGTCGGGACCTTAGGTGGTTCTCGAAAAAATATAGCGAAAAAGATTATCCCTAAAGTCGAGACTAAGAGGAATGTATAAACCAATGCTTCCATAGATTCGATCGTTGTTTACAATTATAGCTTCCACACCTGTTCATTTAGGATTATTTCCCAGATAAAGAAAGGACAAGAGCAAAGAAAGGCGATGATTCAAATCAATATTTCTACGGTACCTTATGTCAAATCAAAAAAATCAAATATAGAGGCGAAAGATACCGGAGCAATGTTGTATCAGACTACCTGTCTCCTTGTAGTTGGATCTCCAAGTTTTTGGAATGCTCCAAATTCCACTTGAGCATCCAAATCTGGGTCAATCCCAGCAAAAACATCTCTGAACAAGGTTCGAGCGCCATGCCAAATGTGTCCGAAAAAGAAGAGCAAAGCAAACGTAGCATGTCCAAAAGTGAACCAACCCCTTGGACTGCTCCGAAAAACACCATCGGATTTCAAAGTAGCACGATCTAATTCAAAAATTTCACCCAATTGGGCACGTCTAGCATATTTTTTCACAGTAGCAGGATCGCTATAGCTGACTCCATTGAGTTCGCCACCATAGAACTCAACAGTTACACCCACTTGTTCGACACTATACTTCGATTCTGCCCTTCTAAAAGGAACATCGGCTCTCACAATTCCGTCTCCGTCCACCAAAACTACTGGAAATGTTTCAAAAAAAGTAGGCATACGGCGTACAAAAAGTTCATGCCCTTCTTTATCTCTAAAGATAGGGTGTCCTAACCATCCAACAGCTATCCCATCCCCGTTGTCCATTGAGCCTGCCCGGAATAATCCACCTTTCGCCGGATTATTACCGATGTAATCATAAAAAGCTAATTTTTCGGGAATTTTAGACCAAGCTTCCGATAAACTCAGATTTTCGGCTAGACTGGCGCCAACTCTTCGATATATTTCTTGCTGGAAGTATCCCTGATCCCACTGATAACGAGTGGGACCAAATAATTCGATCGGGGTAGTTGCTGAACCATACCACATAGTTCCAGCAACAACGAAAGCTGCAAAAAAGACAGCAGCGATACTACTGGAAAGGACAGTTTCAATATTGCCCATACGTAATCCTTTGTATAGACGTTGGGGTGGGCGGACACTAAGATGGAATAGACCTGCTAATATACCCAATGTACCTGCTGCAATATGATGAGAGGCTATTCCTCCCGGAACAAAGGGATCAAAACCTTCCGCACCCCACGCTGGATTTACAGATTGTACTTTTCCGGTTAGGCCATAAGGATCGGATACCCATATTCCAGGACCATACAAGCCTGTTACATGAAATGCGCCAAACCCAAAGCAAGCCACCCCTGAGAGAAATAAATGAATTCCAAAAATCTTGGGCAAATCCAAAGAGGGTTTTCCCGTACGTTCATCACAGAATATTTCTAGGTCCCAATACACCCAATGCCAGATAGCTGCTAAGAAGCACAAGCCAGAAAACACAATATGTGCCCCGGCCACACCTTCGTAACTCCAAATACCCGGATTCGTTATAGTTCCTCCTGTAATACTCCAACCGCCCCATGAATTGTTTATTCCTAAACGAGTCATGAAGGGTATAACGAACATACCCTGTCTCCACATTGGATCAAGAACGGGGTCAGAAGGATCAAAAACTGCTAATTCGTATAGAGCCATCGAACCGGCCCAACCGGAAACTAGAGCTGTATGCATTATATGGACAGAAAGCAGCCGACCGGGATCATTCAATACGACGGTATGAACACGATACCAAGGCAAACCCATGGAAATACCCCTTTCTCAAAGAAAAAATAGATACTATGTAACTTTATCACATTGGAAATAACTATGCTATGGACCTCACCCTTTCATTGGATTATCTCGAAACAAGGGTTAATATTTATTCTGTTCCGTTAGTAATAATTGAACAATTCTGTTCGTGGGAACAAAGAGAAGCAGATCTATTCTATACCCAATAAGTACCAATACGCAATGGGGGGATTAATCCTATTTTTTGTGAGCGAATGTATAGATACTTGTTTCTCATTCGAACGATCCGTTCGTAAGAATTTTCCTTTATTCCGTCTTCCTCTATGAATCTTCCAATCTATCGATAAAATACGATAAACGACAATATTATGAAGACAATAAACCATTGTTTGTTACGTTTCCACATCAAAGTGAAATAGAATACTTAAATTTTCTTTCATTTAATGCCCATTGGTGTTCCAAAAGTACCTTTTCGGAGTCCTGGAGAGGAAGATGCAGTTTGGGTTGACGTATAGTGTGACTTGTCAGACATATTGGGTCATATGGGATTTCCCCGTTCTCTCCCCCGATCGAGATATCCTCTGTTTCGCCCAAGAAAGATTGATTGAACCATCAATAATTCGAAGCGTGAAGTGCAATTAGATCAATTTATTTGGTTGGAGGATCAATATTCTCAATTAAAAGAATTTATGGTTGGCTTGGACCAATAAAATGAAGTATACAGGCTCCGTTCAGAAAATACCAAGGTAATCCATGTATGATTACCACCCTATAAGAAATGATTCCTTTATACCATATGAGTGATCTCAAATTGCCAATTAATGGAATAATATGATGATGATGAATACATCGAATATTTTGTGGAAGGCATGAAAATGAAACAAATTGAAAAAAAAAAAAAAGAAGTCATAGCAAAAAGAAGTGGTACTGGGATCATTTGCCCTATATGTGCAAATCGAATTCGGGCGGATCTTTACCCGGAGTAGAGCATAAACCTAAAAGAGTGGAAGAGGCCCATTCGGGAACAAGAAAATTACATCGTGATTTAGATCTCGATGAAACAATACATCAATGAGGGGTTAGCTCGATAAGTTCAGGGAATTCTTTTTTGATTTTATAGGGAAGCAAGTCAAAACTCATGTTTCTTAAAAAATGGAAGAAAAAGCCCGCTACGAAAAAAGAAATAGGGCTGGAATCGACAATTTCTTTTTTTTTTTTTTTTTTATTTTCTCAATTTTGATTTTTTGAACCGTATGCACCCAAAGGTGCGTGTACGGTTCCTAAGGAATAGAATTTTGTCCTAATCAACCGACTTCATCGAGAAAGATTACTTTTTTTAGGCCAAGAAGTTGATAGCGAGATCTCGAATCAACTTGTTGGTCTCATGGTATATCTCAGTATAGAGGATGATACCAGGGATCTGTATTTGTTTATAAATTCTCCCGGCGGATGGGTAATCCCAGGAATAGCTATTTATGATACTATGCAATTTGTGCCACCAGATGTGCATACAATATGCATGGGATTAGCCGCTTCAATGGGATCTTTCATCCTGGTTGGAGGAGAAATTACCAAACGTCTAGCATTCCCTCACGCTTGGCGCCAATGAGTTTTTTTATTTGAGAGAAAAAAAGACTATGCCTTCGTCATATGGAATATGAATAAAATAATAATAATATTAAGTAATAATAGCATGGCATTTCAAGTTCGATATGAGCAAACTATTATTATTTTTTCATAATATGAGATTATGTATCGAGATAGTAGTATGAAAGAAAGGTTATTTCCGACTTGATCTTATGTATCGGGGTCCATTTCAGCGTCACAAACCTTTTTGCTTCCACATCAGAAGTCTCTTTCCAATATTTATGTTATGAAAGAGTGTGAAAATCAAAAAAAAAAAGATCATTTTTGACTTATTTTTATTTGATCGGATCAGAAAGAAACTTTGGGATTGCTGAATCACAGACGAGATAAATATATAAAGCAACGGAACCATCATAGTATTTTTTGATTACTCCGAAAGGAAGGATGGTAAATGGATCATTCAACGATCTGGGTCTGATAGATTCGACTTGTCTCTTTCTTCGATGAAAAAAGAGAAAAAAAAAAATTCCATTACAGAGCCGTATGCACAAAAGATGCCTGTACGGTTGTTCAATTCTATCTTTTTCTCCCTGCTTGTTATTCTTTATCCCTTCCCTTCGCCCAATCATGCGAGATAGAGGAATCGTTCATTATGTTATATCATCAGGGTTATGATCCATCAACCTGCTAGTTCTTTTTATGAGGCACCCACAGGAGAATTTATCCTGGAAGCGGAAGAACTACTGAAACTCCGCGAAACCCTCACAAGGGTTTATGTACAAAGAACGGGCAATCCTTTATGGGTTGTATCCGAAGACATGGAAAGGGATGTTTTTATGTCAGCAACAGAAGCCCAAGATTATGGCATTGTTGATCTTGTAGCGATCGAAAATACCGGGGATTTCGCATAAATCTTTGATTCCATTTCGAATCATAATTTGAATGAACCCTTATTTGATCTTTTATCTTCTTACCTGGGTAAAATATGAAATGGAAGTAATTCATAATCATCCGGTTAGGATCGATCTAAACCAGCCCATTCTGTATATGATTCAGCATGCCAACTATTAAACAACTTATTAGAAACACAAGACAGCCAATCAGAAATGTCACGAAATCCCCCGCTCTTCGAGGATGTCCTCAGCGTCGAGGAACATGTACTAGGGTGTATGTGCGACTCGTTCAGATCATGAGCTAGAACAAATGAGACGATTTTTACAGTATCAATGACTCGTACCAATGAATAGAATGGAAGAACTCCATTCACTATCGAAAAATAAAGATCTCTCGTATACCTCTATTTGCATGGAATTTATGGTTTCCATTGGTGCAAATCCAATCACCTCGATTTGAGATGAAAAGCAATTCCCATTGGTAGCAAATGGTTATCCATTAAGCGGGGGAATGATATTTAAGAAGCAGAAAGATTATGCTCCTACTCTTGCAAGAACGGACTAACAGGGTCAGCTACCTATTCAACCTTCATAATTAAATGCCGTCACTGTATGGATAGATCCCATTGAAAAAAGACCTATTACTCGATAATTCATCGGTAGAGCCAAAGAGCGTGAACTGTACAAGTTACCAATAACATTGATTAAATGAGGAAAGGGGCTCCGGTGTATAGAGAGGACCTCGCCGTTTAAGAAGTAACCATAGAAACGATGGAAGCCACTATTTGTCCATTTACGATTTATTTTATACCTAATATCGGTACAATTTCTTTTTTTTTTTTTTGAGGTGAAATGCCTGGAAGAAATAAAAAAATCGTGGTTGGGAAGGTTATAGTAGCAAAAGCCATTGGAATTTGTATTTTAATTTTATACATCGGAAGAATCCGTTTTGTTATTAATAAACCAGGAGAGGGGAAAAGAATGACTGAAAGAAAAGAAATCAATTAGTTATTCATCCAAGTTTCTTTTGATTCAATGACCAGAGTTAGACGAAGATATATAGCTCGGAGACGTAGAACAAAAATTCGTTTATTTGCAGCAACCTTTCGAGGGGCTCATTCAAGACTTACTCGAACTACTACTCAACAGAAAATGAGAGCTTTGGTTTCCACTCATCGGGATAGAGGCAGGCGAAAGAGAAGTTTTCGTCGTTTGTGGATCACTCGGATAAATGCAGTAACTCGTGAGAATAGGGGATCCCATAGTTATAGTCGATTAATACTTGATCTGTACAAGAGGCAGTTGCTTCTTAATCGTAAAATACCTGCACAAATAGCCATATCAAATAGGAATTGTCTTGACACGATTTCCAATGCGATCATCAAATAAGGAGATTGGAAGGAATTCACTGGAATACTTTAAACGGAGTTCCCCGGAGAATGAACTCCGGGAGGGTATAGTAGAAATTCGTATGATAAGATAAGTAGTAGGAATGAACGAACACGTTTCAATAAAAAAAAAAAAGATTTATTCTTCCCCCATTCTTTTTTTTATTATTACATTACGGCGCGACAATCTCTCGGCTTTTTCGAACAAAACTTCAATCTGAGTTCGAATTAGAGTTTTGATTCGATTGAGGAATAGGCTTATTTATTTCTGGTTCTAGGACCAGTAGTTCTAGGGATCGACCCGGTTCTCTCAAATTGTTTCTCATTATTAAGAAAAGGTAACGAAGATAAAATACGAGCTTGTTTTATAGCAATAGTAATTAATCGTTGTTGTTTCAAGGTTAATCTATTCACTCGTCTAGATAATATTTTTCCTTGTTCACTAATAAATTGATTAATTAAACTCATGTTTCTATAATCAATTCGATCCCCCGATCCAATTGGGGGCAAACGCCTATGAAAAGATCGCTTGGATTTATGAAAGGGCCGCTTGGATTTATCCATGGTTTATTTCTGATTTCTAAAATCCTATTTCTTCATTCATTTCGGATCCGACCAAAATAGGACTGGATTTGTATATATTATATATGTATATGTAATTTATTCCTCTTCCTTGGAAGAGTGGCACACGCGTTCCGTTCGATTTATTTCTTTATCTCCCCATGAATCGTATGTTTGTAACAATAAGGGCAGAATTTTTTCAAGTCCAATTGACTAGGTGTATTGTGTCGATTCTTTTGAGTAATATATCTGGAAATGCCCCGCGATTCTTTATTCAAACCATTTCGGACACAACTGGTACATTCCAAAATAACTACTACTCTGACATCTTTACCCTTAGCCATGAACCTCCTTTGGATTTTGAATTCACTCAATTCTTCTATTTTCGATTCGAACCGAAGCGAAGAAGAAAGGAATGAAAAATAAATAGACGAGAAGTTGCTAACTCGAAATCCAATTCAATTATGAAAGATTTCGTTGCAATCAATAGAGTAATCAAATTATTAAGTAATACAAATATTTCTAACTATCAATTATTCCCAATCCCAGTATTTTATTTAGTATCTTGTATGATCTTGAACAGCCTGCCCTCGACCCACATTTCCTTTTCTGTTCTCCCTATATTAACCCGAACCCGAGTTTCAATGAGATTCAATCCACTTTTATTCTTTACTCTTTCTTTCCTATCCTAAAGAACTGAAAAAAGGGGGGGGTTAGTCGCAGAGAATTTATTGTATCTCTAATCTTCTTGATCCCTTCCCATGTCAATAACTAGAATGAAAAAAAGGGGAATGTCAACGCATCTGGGAATAAACGATTGATCTCTATCAATAGACCCGCCAAAGACCCGAACCATAGAGTAGTTAGCACAGGTGCCGTGGAGAGATATGTTTTTATATCTCGCATTGAAAATCCTCCTTCTTTTTCTTTAACTTTATTGACTTTATTGTATATTGTAATACATATATGATCAGATGCATATGTAGTTAAAGATCATTTGTACGGGGAATCTCTAACCAAAATGGATATATACAACGATCCGGTAGATGAAATCTACCTGTCCCTAAAACAGAAAAAGATGAACCCTCCTTCCTGAGCACTACTGATAAATATTCATTCCTTTATACGTTTATACGTTAGGTATGTATATAATTCTTTATGAGAATGAAACCAAAAAACCAAAAAGAAGAAATGGCAAAAGAAATTCTATTTAGATAGAGGAAATTAGGATGTGGAAAACAAAACATGGATTCCCTACAATGGCACTGTACAACAAATGAAAGGGATGTAGCGCAGCTTGGTAGCGCGTTTGTTTTGGGTACAAAATGTCACGGGTTCAAATCCTGTCATCCCTACTTATCACTTCTCCTATGGACAGTAACGAGGGGTCAATTGAGATCGATTAAAATTGGACACAATCTACCATTTTATGATACTATACATACAAGATGTATTGGGGGTACAAAAAGAATCCTTTTCTTGACATCCGTATCTCCCATCATAATAAAGCGCTCTTAGTTCAGTTCGGTAGAACGTGGGTCTCCAAAACCCGATGTCGTAGGTTCAAATCCTACAGAGCGTGATTCTGTTCTTTTAATGTTGAATCA